GCGCAACCCAATCCGTTTTTTGTTTTGAAAGTTTCGCATTACTTACTTTCTTTCTTTGTAATTTGTAAAGTAAATATATAAATAGATAAATAATAAGAAATTAACGCTTGAGAGTGATATATGTTCTAGTTGTATATGTAAATCCTAGATGTGAAAATAGAATAGTAAATAGAATAGTAATATGAATATGCGGAATTTATCAATCAACAAAAAGGTATAAATAATTTGATTTCTTTTTTTATTCAAAGAATAAATAAGTGTAAATAGAAATGATGAAATAAGAAACAACGGCCAATGTCATAAAAATGATGAATCATAAATAGAGTTTAGGTTCGAATTCCATAGATAATATGAATGGGATTGTCTATAATGATAGAGAAATACAACATCTCCGCATATATAATTCTGAATTCTTATTCATCTACTTTGATATATATTATATTAATTTTATATTTATTTTTAAAAATGGGTTGGTTAAGTTTGAAAATGCACTCATTGAATGAGTAAACAATTGAATTGGATTCGGTTGGATAGTACCAACGAAATCGAGTACTAATTCCCATTTCTTATTGAATTAACCGATCTACTTGCTATCGGACATTTTTTTATTTATTTTTGTTTGCAAAAAAAATTTCGACATATAATACTTTATTATTATGAGAATCAATCCTACTACTTCTACTTCGGGTCCTGGGGTTTCCGCTCTTGAAGAAAAAAACCTGGGGCGTATTGCTCAAATCATTGGTCCGGTACTGGATGTATCCTTTCCACCGGGCAAGATGCCTAATATTTACAACGCTTTGGTAGTTAAAGGTCAAGATACGGTTGGCCAGCAAATTAATGTAACTTGCGAGGTACAGCAATTATTAGGAAATAATCGAGTTAGAGCTGTAGCTATGAGTGCTACAGATGGTCTGATGAGAGGAATGGAAGTGATTGATACAGGAGCTCCTCTAAGTGTTCCAGTTGGTGGGGCGACTCTCGGACGAATTTTCAACGTTCTTGGAGAGCCTGTTGATAATTTGGGTCCTGTAGATACTCGCACAACATCTCCTATTCATAGATCTGCGCCTGCCTTTATACAGTTAGATACAAAATTATCTATTTTTGAAACGGGGATTAAAGTAGTGGATCTTTTAGCTCCTTATCGTCGTGGAGGAAAAATCGGGCTATTCGGGGGGGCCGGAGTGGGTAAAACCGTACTCATCATGGAATTGATCAACAACATTGCAAAAGCTCATGGAGGTGTATCCGTATTTGGCGGAGTGGGCGAACGCACTCGTGAAGGAAATGATCTTTACATGGAAATGAAAGAATCTGGGGTGATTAATGAACAAAATATTGCGGAATCAAAAGTCGCTCTAGTCTATGGTCAGATGAATGAACCGCCGGGAGCTCGTATGAGAGTTGGCTTGACTGCCCTAACCATGGCGGAATATTTCCGCGATGTTAATGAACAGGACGTACTTCTATTTATCGACAATATTTTTCGTTTCGTCCAAGCAGGATCCGAAGTATCCGCTTTATTAGGAAGAATGCCTTCCGCTGTAGGTTATCAACCCACTCTTAGTACAGAAATGGGTTCTTTGCAAGAAAGAATTACTTCTACCAAAGAGGGATCCATAACTTCTATTCAAGCCGTTTATGTACCTGCGGACGATTTGACGGACCCCGCTCCTGCCACAACATTTGCGCATTTAGATGCTACTACCGTACTATCAAGAGGACTCGCTGCAAAAGGTATCTATCCAGCAGTAGATCCTTTAGATTCAACATCAACTATGCTCCAACCTAGAATTGTTGGTGAGGAACATTATGAAACTGCGCAAAAAGTTAAGCAAACTTCACAACGTTACAAAGAACTTCAGGACATTATAGCTATCCTTGGGTTGGACGAATTGTCCGAAGAGGATCGTTTAACCGTAGCAAGAGCACGAAAAATTGAGCGTTTCTTATCACAACCCTTCTTCGTAGCAGAAGTTTTTACCGGTTCTCCAGGAAAATATGTTGGTCTAACAGAAACAATTAGGGGTTTTCAACTGATCCTTTCCGGGGAATTAGATGGTCTTCCGGAACAGGCCTTTTATTTGGTAGGTAATATCGATGAAGCTACCGCGAAGGCTATGAACTTAGATGTGGAGAGCAAATTGAAGAAATGACCTTAAATCTATGTGTACTGACCCCTAATCGAATTGTTTGGGATTCGGAAGTGCAAGAAATCATTTTATCGACTAATAGCGGCCAAATTGGTGTATTACCAAATCACGCACCTATTGCCACGGCTGTAGATATAGGAATTTTGAGAATACGTCTTAACGATCAATGGTTAACAATAGCTCTGATGGGCGGTTTCGCTAGAATAGGCAATAATGAAATAACCATTTTAGTAAATGATGCAGAGAGGGGCAGTGACATTGATCCGCAAGAAGCTCAACAAACTCTTGAAATAGCTGAAGCTAATTTAAGTAGCGCTGAAGGCAAGAGACAAACAATTGAGGCAAATTTAGCTCTCCGACGAGCTAGGACGCGAGTCGAGGCTATCAATACAATTTTATAACTAGTTGTTGGTGCGTCCGAATAGAATATAGAAGAATAAAGAAAAATAAATTTTGATTATACACCATATTCTATTTGGATTCTACCGATTGAATCCAATCAAGTGTAATCAGATTTTGGTGCAACAAGAAACAACTCAAAAAATAGAAAAAATAAGAAGTAGTAGGGTATGGAAAAGATACAAAATAAATCAAAAAAAGAAGGTGGGTAGAAATACTTATTAGATACCATTGGCTGTGCGGTATCTAATAAGTTCTACCTACTATTGGATTTGAACCAATGACTCCTGCCGTATGAAAGCAATACTCTAACCGCTGGGTTAAGTAGGTCATTTATTATCATAAAGAAACAAAAAAAAGGAACCCGTCACATTGATAGATTATAGATGGAATCTTATTTCTAAGCAATACCCTTGACAGGAAACAGATCAGAGAGCTATCATGTCAGATTATGCAATACTCACCTTGACAAGAATTTATATAATGATAAACTATTTATCACAAACACAAGGGCCATAGCTCAGTTGGTAGAGCACCTCGTTTACACGCGCGCCAATGTTTTTTCAGAGGAGTCCATCATGTAATCAACAGAATTTATCTTAGTAAAAAGTCGACGTCTTACTCCATGGATTCGAAGGAACAAGAGAACAATAGCCTGACAAATGGTTGGTTGGTCCAATTGAGGTCCCAATTTAGGCGCCAAGAAATAGAACCCATCATTGATTTAATAATTGATAAGGTGAATATTCAGTCCATTCAATGCTAGGCATAATGAGTATAAGTACCTCAAAAAAATCTCTTTTTGTCCTATGAACTTGAAGGTGTATGAAGTTTCATATTTGATGCTTTGGGCAGAGCGATAGAGACTCCATTTAACTTAGGTTGATATAGGCCGAAGGCAGACCTACGTCAAGATAACTCTTTTTTGAAACACTTTGGTATTGCTACTGAATAAAAATAAAGAGTCAGAGCACGCGGAGCCATCTCGTTATCTTTCTGTTAAGAAAAAGGATGGCGGACTCGCTGATATTTATATCAGTTGATGAAAGAGCCCAATGCAAAAAAAAATGCACGTTGGGTCTTTGAAACAGTTCGAATCATTTTGATAATAATAAGTTTGATCTGTTTTACCGAGAAGGTCTACGGTTCGAGTCCGTATAGCCCTAATTTTTCATTAATGTAAATTTCCAATTCAAAAATCGTAATTCGATATATCATATATATCATAAAGTAATAAATAGAATCGAGTAATCGAAAAATACAAATTTGAGGAGGTTTCAATGAAGTATCCTCCTAAATTTACTAGACGATTTCGTATCGTTATAGTAATGAATGTCATTTTTCTTAAATTGAAAAAAAGAAATCTATTAGAAAAATTTATTTTTATTTCTTTTGGTTATATCAGCTTAGTGTTTGGATTCTCACCGAAGGTTTTGGCCACGGGGAGCCACAATCCAGGACTAAGCCTTGGTTCCCCCTAGCCCGGATCGAACCCCTTGAAGATCGGCTCGCTCAAAAGAGCATCCGAGAAGAACGAGAGGAATTGTCAAAAGACATGAAACGGATGGCGATGAGGGTCCAACACAGCAGGATACAGATGGTGCGTGTATGCGCGAATAGGAGAATAAACTATCTCCCATTCCATTCATTCGTCAAATTAGAACCGAATTTCTAATTTTGGTTTAGATTCTATGTAGATCAAGAACTACATGAGTTGCTTAACTTACTACGTGAGTTTGATTATAATTGTCAGTCATGGATAGATTCTCTATTTTATAGAGACATAGAATTTCCTCAGCTCTACGAGGTGGAGAGTGCCGTCGCCAAGATGCCCGGAAATCAAGCCCAAACGATTTTTGGAGAGCCCATTGAAACGCTTACTTCTTTATCAACCCAGCAATGAGCAAACTTAGCCAAAAAAGAAAGCAGGTTATTCAATAATTAATTCAATTATAAATAAAATATTTGATCATCGAAAAACTGAAAGGCATTTACCCAACCGACGGTTGGGTAAATGAACGAGGAGTCCGCGAAAAAGCCTTTTCAAAAAATATACAAAATTCCATCCATAAAATGGAAGTTCCAACAACAACAACAACAAATCCCCATTCTCTTACCGGGGTCAACCAAGGGAATTTCCACAGTTTTCCACAATTGGAAAATAGAGCAAATTCGAATCTTTAAAATTCGATCCAAAAAGGTAAGTGACCGGTAATTGTTCTTATTTTATTTGATACATTTCGGTGAGTAATGTTCGTGAATTAGGTGAAGGAAGGTACGGAAAGAGAGGGATTCGAACCCTCGGTAAACAAAAGCCTACATAGCAGTTCCAATGCTACGCCTTGAACCACTCGGCCATCTCTCCTAAAGAATCTTATGATTATGACCTAGAAAACGAGTAAATAGCGAGTCATTCATAGTATTGCAGTCTTCATCTTATTGCAG